TATAGCTCCGGAATGGCCATCCTGTAGGGAGCACGCGCCGGTGGTTTGGCACCCGGCACTAGAAAAATCGCATGGTCCACGCCACTCCTGGGCAGGAGATGCTTAGGGAGCTCCTCAGGCATCACGTCCTTGAACTCCTTCAGGAACCTACGGCTGGATTGAATCCTTTGCTATTTGCAAATGAGAGGGGGAAAAAAGGTATCTCCCCGATCCGGCTGGCCTGGTGCCTGAGACCACAACTCAAACCATGTTTTGGGATCTGTTCCCCTTGTCGGGGGAGGCGGAGAAAGATATATGAGTATTCAACGGAATGGACTGGACGAGATGGACATGAAGATACGAGGAAGGGCGGCCCTTGCTTTTTGTTCATTCCGAGAGGAAACGCGAATAGGAAGAGAGAGTCTCAAGTAGTATTTGTATTTGTGAACAAAAGGAAGTTGTGATGTTGACCAATCTCCTTTGCCGGTAAGTAGTACAGGCCTAACCAAAAGACTTTTCCTGGTTTACGTCGGGATATTTCGTCTGTGTTCAGCTTCTGACTTTTGACTGTGATTGATTGATTTATGGATTTGATTCCGAATCGATTGCTGAGTTCTCGCTTTGCCGCTCTTCTCCCCCGGGTTGGCAACCTGCCCATGCGTAAATATCTCGTATATAAAGAGAATCCGCCGTTCTCCAACGCCCAACAAACCTGAAATTCACTTGCTGTCACAAACAACTACTACTTCTATCTTTCTTGTACTACCAAAAACAAAAAAGAACGATGACAAAAACAATGAATACAACTCCAAAAATTTCCTATTTCGAATTTGCTGGATCGAACTGACCGACCTAGAATAAGGAAAACTCACCCCGTCTTCCATGTTTTTATGCCAAGCCCAAACTACTGACTATCTTTGGAAAGGAACCCAGCCTTATTCTTAGAACAAAAATGAACCATCAGAAGAGCAAACTAGTAAGGATTGTGGCAGGCAGGTACTTGCCCGCTGCTGATCCTTTGTTGGCTCCGCAAGAAACTTTTCACGTACGTCAGTTCTACCGATAGAAAAGAAAAAGGACTGACGCAGTAGATTTAAACCAATAGCATAAGCAGAGAAAAAACTCTTCCACTATCTCATTTAGTGCTCCCGCTTTCTCTTCCTTGATCGTCGTTGGTCCTTCTTTTCTCTTGCTGCTCGGTCGATTGCTGCTGTCGGCTACCTATGCCTGCCCGCTGATTGCTCGACCATCTGCCAATAATCATACTACTGCTTTTGGCTTAGTCTTTCCTTTGTCTAGTTGGGCAGAAGGAAAACCTATCTTGCCACAACTCGGTTTTGCGCATACGAACCTCATAGCAGGGTTTTAGCCAGATCGTCTGAAGCATGAACAGAATCGAAAACAGTAATAACTACTTATGGGCAATTGTGAAATAACACTAAAAACAGATCCTTCGAGAATGATCCCAGTTTAGCCCTTGTCCTGGCGCAGAAGCAAGTACGAGCCCATTTTTCTTTTTGGCATAACGCGCTGCTAATCGAATAGATCAGGTGTAGTTTATCCTTTCATTTTATAGGTTCCGCATCTATATATGCAATAGGCTGAGTTAAGTTCGGAAACGCTCCGTTCAGATGGGACTACTCAATGCATCTGCTTTCGACAAAAGCGGTTTTGAACTCAATCTTGGTTGAGCGTGCGGCTAACATGGGCTTCCTCTTTCTATCTCGAGTTGGTAGTAGCTTCAGTTGGCTAAAGCTCGTATTTGGGCAATCAATAAGGGCAGGTGCTTGCCTTGTCAAAGTAGCTCTAGCTTCTGTCGCAGTTGTTTGAGCTGGGCTTGCAGTTTTCGGACAACTTGCTAAGTCGTCTTATTCTAAACAACCTATTTCGATTTGGCGCTGCTGGAAGGAAGCTGGGATGCTACCCTTGAAACCCACTGCCTCAACTTGGGTCATCTTGTTATAACCAGTTCGTTGCATAATTATGTCAGCCCTGATACTCTGAACCCTGGTCTCCATAAGCACTAAGACAACTGGATCATGTCCTCGAACCAAATCGAAAATCGTGCGAAGGAAACGGTCACTGCCCGCTCCCCTACAATTCCATATCATTATCTTCATGGGAAAAAGAATAGATCTATTACCTAGCACTCGGCTAGTTACAAATCTCGGCTGGACCCCTTCTGTGAGCCCCGCCATCTGTAGCCTCCTCATCTCTATCATTACACTCAAGGGTAGCGACACCTAAGCCGCCAAATCCAATTGTTGACCCGGACCCCGCCACCAGCATCTCTGGAACCCTTCCTTTTTAGGAGACCTAATTCTAGATCCGATCCTAGCTCTAACGGCCTAGATCTTTCATCACTCTGGTCTATATGGAATTTCGTTTCTATGGTACCATTGAATTAGCCAAAAACGGGAGTTGTTAGCCTTTCTTTGATGGGTTATGAGCAGGCATTTTACCAGAGGCTTTGTGAGACTTCCAACGTGAGGGAAGTAGAAGACTAGGAATGAAAAACTCCCACCGCCCCGATCCAAAGCATGACGTGCATCTAACTGAAGCAGCTTACTCATCGCTCAAAGCAACAAGCCGGTCAAGAGAAGAGAGTGGGAGGGCTTCTTCCCATACGTTTAAAGGTAGGAAATAAGTTCGCTATTCTCCTGTATAGGGCTAGCTTAGTGATGACAGCTTCAATCGGGAGTCAACTATCTAATCAAATCAAGTGAGAGAGGGTGGCATTTTGTACATTCGGGACAGAAAACGGATCTCTTTAGTGCGATCCGTGGGCAAGAACTCTTCAGCAACCTATGAAGGAAGCATAAGCAGCTCCCTGAGAGACTCTTTCCACGGGTGAAAGAGCAATGGATAGGTCAAACAAAGGCAGATGTATAAAGAGCTTTGTATCTCTGGGTTGGTGCTCCTAAGCGCAGGAAGGGGAATCAATGGCTGGCTTTGGTTGATGTACAACTGACTTCTCAACTACGTCGATCCTTGCTTGACTCTTCTTTCATTTCGATACAACAAATAGAAAAGGCCGGGGATCAGCACTCCTCTTCACACTTTCTCACAGACACTCTGTTCTTAAAACCAAAAGGTGAGGAATTGGCCTGTTCAGGTCAAATCATCCATGAACCCTAAGTGACGACCCTGACATCGCAGGTTTGATAGCCGCATCTTCAGTCAAATAAATGTGAATTGTTCTGGTTCTAGCTCGGCTGCTTCCCTTCTTCCACGGAAGCTTCCCACTGGACGATTGAGTCACCTACCCACCCTCACCCAGAAGCTGTATCAGCTGCTTCTTTTGGTTCTTTCTATCAAGGGAGACCCCGGCATCTTGGACACTGGGCAGTCTGATTCTACGGCAATTGCTCTTAAGACAACTCGCCTCTTCTAGTTTTTTTCAAGTAAGACCTTGTGGATTGTGAGAAATCCGTTTCTGTGGAAGCCGCATGGGCTATCTTTCTGGTTTTCCGCCCTTTCACCTTTCCAACTCCTTAAAGGCTTTGATTCTTAACCTAATTTCTTCGATTCGTCTCCCGCAGGAGAGAAGATGAACAAGCACTCGTGAAGTGATCCTTTTCAAGAACATGCGTGGAAACAGCCCTATTTCGAGATTTTCCATTTCCGCGCGGTTAGACGCAGGGAAGGCTGACTTTCCGCGTAGGCTGGATGCGCCAACATCTCGACTTTGGAAACTCTCTCCTTTCCCGAAAGTGGTTCACATGGATTTGACAATATGGAGGAGGAGGGTCTTTGCTTCACTTTGTCTCAATCTCCTACCTATCGCCGGACATCCTGTCATCTTTCCAGCATCGAACATCCATATTTCCAGTCAATTCTTCTGGTAGAACAAGTGTTTCCAACCATTTCAAAAGGAAATTCCATGTGAATAGGCCAAGTCATCTCATAAGAGAAATCGAGTCCTCATGAATGTGATAGTTCAAGTTATTCTACTGGGAAATAGTACCCAAACCCCTCTACTTCTTGAATTGACCTTATTCCTACCAATCTATACTCACCTAGGAAGAATGAAAGCACCAGGTTCTATGTTGCGTGTTATTGAATAATGGCAAATAGGCCCCCCCTAGGGCTAGAAAGAATCTCTATTTGCTGGTTGCTGGTTCACCTCTCTGGATGATACCAGGTTCCATTGAACAAGAAAAGAAAGCAGACGGAAAATGGTTGGCATTCCAGTAGGTTGGTCCAAATTCAAGCTCCTTGGTATACGCATCATGGGTAACCCCCCAAAGCAAAGGTGAGGGACAAAGAAAATCCAAATGGGAAAGAATGGGCTGATGTGCTTCATGTTTCACTGCGAAGCTTTTGTTCGTAAATCCGAAGATAGGAATTGGTGCGTTCAGTTCAAAAAGATTAGATATTAGAATTCTATAGTTATTGGGAAAGAAGTCGTATTCACCGCTTATAAGGAAGTTGGCCGTGGAAACGACATTACGAATCTTGTACCAACCCGTGGATCACATTTTGTATACATTGTCGAGAAGAAAGAAAAGAGCTCTGATTCAAGAAGATGACATCTTGCCTTTGATCAGCTATTAGTGCACCTATCTGACTACTTGGTCGTTAGATCTAGGATGTGACTCTAAAGTGCTGTCGAGATCGAACTCGCTATGAATCCCCTAGATATACGTGCTTGATGAACCCACTCGACTAAGCCGGTCAGATTGCAATTCTGATTCTTTGTCTTCGCCATCACCTTCTATCACCTACTTCCACCGTCAAGCCTCTATCAACACTTGAATGGAGAAGGAGATTGAGTATCCAAAAGGCAAGCCAGTGAAGTCCTTATTACTGAGTCCAACCCTTCTACTAAGCTAAGCCAGTGATACCCTTTTCCACTTTGCCCATTTATACCTGGTGCACGCACGAACGAATTCGTCAATCTGACATTGGAGTCTTTTTTCCCTCTCGGAGAAAGACCTACCCTCTATTAGTTCCTTGAAAGAATTCGTTCCAATGACTCTGCTTTATAGACCTAGAGGAGTGGGTACCTATCCTCTGTGAATGAGAACCATGTTGAGTGAGAAAGGCTATTCTCCTTTGGAAGTGGCATTGCCCATCTTCTTTCAATTCCTCTTCTTTGCTTTGTTTGACTTTCCTTTGCACTCAACCTATCCGCATAGCCATCCCGCCTCGCCGACGTTCTGCTCTGCGAGCCTAATGTCGATAGTGAACTAGCTGCTTCCACTGCTTGATTAGCCCCAACGTGTGGACAAGAGACTCTGGGAAGGGGAGAGTGAGTGAATTCACTTTACATCTCCCGATAGGCCTTAAGGTGAATAAAGATCAATAAAGGTATCATGACTTTCAAACTACTCACCAGGCTCTGTATCTTTCACAATGGCTGCTTTAGCGGGCTAAAAAAGGGCCAGTTTACTCCTGCCGGGATAACACACACGCAGAGGTTGGATTTCGAGCGAGACAAGTCACACACAGGTCTATCAATCCAATCCGAAGCCACCAACACGGTATCAGGGCCAACCACTCCCTCCCTGTAAGAAGGGAGTGTCAAACCACTCGATCTTAGGAAGAGGGCAAGATGACAGCTCTGCAAAAAGGGGCTTTCGCCCATTTATCAATTTCGTGCTTGTAACTGCTATATCCTGGGTGTCAAATCCGTCCACTGGCAGTAGTGATCTATATCCTTCTATCTATCCCATTTTCATGGCGTAAAAGAAAATAATATAGCCAGTTTCTCCTTCATCAAAATAGGCCGTTTACCTGTCCTCTCCTCTTCGTAACTTCGTCAATGGAGGATAGCTCTTTCCTAGTGATAATCTATTCTTAACACTAACGGTTTCCTCCAAGTTGCCCCATCCTGTGTCTTTCAGAATAGCCTGCTTGAGGGGCCTGAAAAGCCACCCTGGTTGATGCGGAATCCAATGCCGGTGATTTCAGGGAGTTCTATCGCATTTTCTTCAACGGAATAGAAGAGAAGATGGAATCAAGGTCAATATCAACCAAAGGGAGTTGAATGTATCCTTTATTGACTCTTCTGACACCTGAAGGTACACACCAGAGAGAGAAAAGGTGCATTTCAACTCCCCCACTCTCAAACTCCCTCACTATCAATTGTCCACTTTCCATTATCCAGGTCCATCTCCATTATCAGGGACAAATGGGGTATATAGAAGTTAACATAGCTTTTTATGCTGAGGTGGATTGAACCTCTCTGAAAGATGAACCCAAAGAGAGCTCTAACGCACTACTAGAATATGTTAATAATCGAGCGCATCCCTTAGGACGAGCAGCCCTTGAGTGGGAAACTCCAAGCTCTGTCATCTTCGCATTCGTCTAGAAAACATCTTCTTGCTCATCAAGATTGAACCAATGATAAGCTTTGAAGATCTACAACGGAGAGTGCTCCATTTGGTTCATGCAATATGAAATTCCGTGGGAATGATTGTCAATACTAGACAGGCTCTTTGATCGAATGGGTGATATAGCTTAGTATAAACAAATCAAAGCTATTCGTCTAGTCTACTCCAAGCGTAGCCTAAGCAGTAGAGGAGAGGGATCACCCGGTAACAGTATGGCAAGGGGTGAAAGCCCGATGAAAGGCTCAAAGTCTCCCTGCAGATAAAAAGATTGAAAGATTGGTAGTGGAGTTTGAATCTCAGTAGTGTTTATCGAAGAAGTCCCGTTAAAGGATCCTCCTTTGATCCCGATTCGAGATGAAGAATCATCCTCTATCTATAGACATTAACAGAATGCGTTCCCTGTAGACGTTAGAGAAGACTGTCGAACCCCCTGGGGAACTACTTGTTGATCCGCCCCTCTCCCATTGTCCAAGATTCCCAGGAAAGCACATCCAGCATTTGAATAGGGTTGAAGATATCCCCTATAGAGACTTAGGCATAGAGACTGAAGCATAGGGCCTTAAGCAACCTTTCGGAAAAGAAGATGTATCAAGGTAGACTGAAACTAAAGATATTGAATGAAAGGCTCCGGGTACATTGTGAATAGGCGCAGTTTGACTATTCATTCGGGGAAGACGCGTATAGCACCGGTCAGAAGATCAAAGAGGACTCACCCCCAGAAGGCGAAGTCGCAGGTTCATAAATAGGTGTATTACATAGATCCCTTCTTTCACTTAAAAGAAAGAACATTAGCCCAGCGACGAAAGGTACTTCGGATTCGGTTTTGGTACCCTGGCGGATCTCCTCAATGTGACAACCGGTGAGCTAGACTCTGTCTCTGGCCATCGAAAACTGCTTCCATCCCATGAAAACTCAGAACCTGGGCAATCCCGTGGTGCAATTTCTCGAGGGAATCATTGTCTTCGACCCCTCTCAGCTAATTACAAAGCCCAGGACCAGGGTTCGTTTAATGCTACAAGAAGAATGCATAATTCCCATCATTCATATGATTAGCGCAGTAGAGAACGCAGCTAGGAGTATTCCTGTTAATTGCTTCCGATTTCCTCAAAGATACAGGCCAACCATTGCTGACATACCTGCAAAAATCGAGGCGGGTGTAGTGTTACCAGCTCCGGACCAGGATTTTCCAATCATTGCTTATTATTTAGATGGGTCACCAGTTTCTCAAGAAAGATTTATGCCAACGGCTCTTGCTCCTTTCTCTCTTTTCTAGCTAGTGAGTTCCTCATATTTCTATGAGTTCCTCAGACTAGCATAGTTGAGTTATGAGTTAGTAGGAATACCTGTTCTATGACCAAGTTGACTATAGAGAATCTTGCTACAACGGACTTTGACGTGATTAGGCGGGGACAGGATTCGAACCTGCAGCCTTCAGATCATGAGTCTGATGAGTTGACCAATTCCTCTACCCCGCTTGCTTCCCTCGACTTCACTTACTATATTCTATTTTTAGGGTACACTACTGACGGAACCTGACTTCACGACGGAATCTTGCCAGTTGTCTTTGTCTTGAAAGTTCCTGAATTCTTTCAGCAACGTCCGGGGCTGTTTCTGGATTACTCTTTAGTAATAGGGCTGTTAATACAGCTGTCCCCAGAGTCACTGCCAGCACCCTTACGTCCATTGGAAATCTGCCATTTGGGGATGAAATCTATTAAAGAGACCCCTTCCGGTTGCCTGTCATCTAGGGTATCACTGTTCATTGGATACAGTTCTCCGAACCGCCTGACATAATCTCTGAAATCAGCAAAGGCAGAGGCGGCACACCTCTATTTACGAGATTTCTTGTTTTCTTGGGCTCAGTTGGAACTACGAAGGAGTAAAACAGCTATCGTTCTAGGTCGAGGGAGAGAAAGAGAAGGGATATTTTTTCTCTTTCTTGCCAGCGAGGTAAAGGAAGTTCTTACTAGACCGAAAGGGAAGTGTTAACTCTCCTTCCTGAGAACCAACGAAAGGAACCCTTGGGAGGTTTTCATTTCTGATCATGTTGACCTCAGGGATTTCATCTCCTTCTTCCAACCTTACGCGGAATATGACTCCTGGGCGTGTGATCAACTGAGAGGGATCTCAACTTCTCCTGCCTATGCGGATTCCGTTTGTCGATGGTCCTGCATTACTACTACTGCCATTCGGAGTATCCCAATAAGTCTTCGGAACATTCATTCCCAACAAGAGAGATCTGGTCACTTCGGGAAGCAGACGGTTTTTCCTCTCCGCTACTCCATTTTGTTGTGGAGTATACGTACAGGTCGTCTGTGACTCGATCCCATTCTCTTGGAGGTACTTTTGAAGTTCCCGAGACACATATTCACCCCATTATCCGAACGAAGAATCAACATGCAAGCATGAAACTTTTTCTGAACCATCTTATGAAAGATCCTAAAGATGTGAGCAACTTCATCTTTAGACTTCATCCAAGTGACCCGGGAGTAATCATCAATAAAGGAAACGAAATATCTAAAGCCAAAAACAGACATAACAGGAGCAGGGCCCCAAACATCAGAATGAATCACATTAAAAGGAGAAGAACTTTGATTTCCACGAGTTGGAAAAGACGATCTACAATGCTTTGAAAATTGACAAGTGTCACACATCAACTCATTGACCTTATTTGAACTAACTAAATGCGGAACAACTCATTTTCACTTTTCAAGAGGTAAATGTCCTAAACGAGTGTGCCATAACATCACTCGATCTTTATTAACATCAGACAAAAAAGTAGAATGACACGCAATAGAAGGAGATCCGCCAGAGTCAAGGTAGTAGAGTCCATCTGCCTCACGACCACCACCAATCATCTTCCTCGTGTCCAGATCCTGAAAAAACACAATAAGAAGGAAAGAAGGTCACAATGACGATTTTTTTTATCTACTCACAGATAAAAGACTAGTAGACAACGAAGGAAGATGAAGAAGAGACGGCACCCGTGAGACTTTCCAAACGGATTAGTCTCTTTCTCAGATCAGCTATCTCAGCTCTGGAATCATAAGTTCTATCTAAGGCACTTTGTGAGTGCACGTAGTCCTTGCCTTGGGTCAGGAGGAAGAGAAAGATCTCCATCAAGAGACACTGTGTTCGCACTTGATTGCATGTGTCGAGGCTTCAGATGGGGATGAAGCTCCCAACACGTCTCCGCTTTCCACAATGAGAACATCTTAGCTTATCCTTGTCAGCAGTCGTTTGACCACCACCCCTACCTCCTTGGCCACTACCACGGCCACCACCAGTTCGATTTTCAACTACCAGAAAAAAAACCTTGATCATTCTGCTTCTGCATCATAGTCTGTCGTAGTTCCTCCTTCTGAATAAGGGAATAAACCGTACTAAGAGATGGTAAGGCATCTGACGAGAATATCTGCACGCTAAGGAACTCGTACTTGTCATTCAAACCAGCTAGGAACTAAAACCTTATTCTTTCTTCATTCTGCTCTTGTTGAGCCTTCCCAAATTTAGAGCAACATGCAACAACAGGATGATGATAATTAAGTTCCTCCCACATGCTCTTCAGTGTAGCATAGTATTCACCAACAGACCTCTTCTCCTGCCGGAAATTAGCAATCTGCTTGCAGTTGCCGGGCGAAATTCTTCTTCTGGGAGTACATCTCAGTCACTGTATCCCATACCTCCTTTGCCGTACGGAGGAAAAGTAAGCTCTTACTGATATGTGGTTGCATGGAATGCAGCAATCAGGACATAACAGTAAGATTCTCTGATTCCCACTTCTCAAAACTCGGATCATCCTCGGATGGCTCCTCGGTCTTTCCGTTGATGTACCCTAGCTTCTTCCTGCTCCCGAGAAACATTCGGGCTGATTGCGACCACTCCAAATAATTCAGTTTGACAGTGGTGATAGACATCCCAGGGTGGTCCATCTGACTACTTCCCTGGTTTTGAGATGCATCAGCACTAATCACAGTGCTAGATGAAGAATTCTCTTCTGCCATAACGGAACTCGGAGGGGCAGCCCAAAAACAGTCCCAAATCACACCCCAACGGTGCCCGAAAACAGTCCCGAATCACACGTTTTTATGTGAAAAACAGCCCCCAAACTTCAAAGACCCATAATTCTCATCACATATGATGCCAAACATACTAACCGAATAAAAAGGAAATAAACAAAAAAAAAGCGAAAAAAATGGATTCAAAATCACAAGAATCCATCGAAAATCAAGACCTACCAGGTGGTATAGGCCATGGCATGATTACTGGGCCATGCCGGTACTCCTGCTAATAGCTGCTTACACCTAGAGAATGACCGAGCGAACGAAAAGAAAGAAAAGCATATAAACTAACTAAACAAAGGCCTACCGATAAGGCTAACTGCTAGACGAGGGCAGCTAGCACTAACGAGACTACTGCTTACACATTACTACTTTTTATACGAATACCGTACCAAGACAGCTAAGAGTTGACCTAGAAGAAAGCAGAGGGAATAGCTAGTCTCACTAATAGAACTAAGAGCTTACATACTGCTACCTACTAGCTAATGGGAAAAAGATAACTGACATTCACGAATGAGAGTTCGGTAGTCACAGTGCTTGCCTTAACGATTTTTTTTGTATATAATGATCGTAGACTCGAATGGATGGATAGCCTACTTCAACTGTGAAAGGGAAGCAAAGAGAATCCCCATCGCCCAAAGTACCTCACGTAGGTAGGTCCCCGGTGGTGAATCTACTCGTAATTTCTTCACAAAGAAGAGAGGCCATTCGAATGTTCAATATTACTTTGTTCTTATCCAGAAAGCCTCAATTAGCCTATGCTTAACACAAAGGATTTCACATTTCGATGATAAATTTATATACAGAGTCTTATATTCCGAAAGCTTGACTACTGTCTTCCGGGGCCCTATCTTGATCGAAGTCCTGAAAGACGGTAGTCAATTGTCTATAAAACGGAGGCTTCCCTCCGCTTGAAGAAGCTTATTGTGTGTGAAAATCCAGTCGGGGAATCATTGAATTGACTCCGCAGCTGAGCAAGCGCTCGAAACATAGCTTAGGGAATGCCTTGAGCGAGCCGAGTGCGTATCCCCTTTTGGAGTACGATGCACTACCCTAGATCCAGCGCCAACCAATCTATAAGCTTTGGCCGGGCCAACCATTGATAGGATATGCTATTCCTCCCACCCCCTGATCACAATCTCATTTCAAAACTATTATACAAAAAAGCCTTCCTTCGAGTCTGACTAGCTATTAGAAAACTATCCTAGTAGCGTACAGGTGAAGGGCAGAAAGTGAATTGAGAACGTCTTCCTACATTCCTTCAATGAGGATGTTGAACTTTTTGTCTAAAGTAAAGTGAGGACTGGTCCACGGGCCGCCCTATCCTCTATCTCCCCCCCACGGGCTTTTGTTTGTCCATCCCTATTTGCTATAACTCTGCTAGATCTTTTTTTGCCATTGGATTCCCAGTCCTAATATTCATGGTAGTCGACTTCACTCTTGTACATAGGAGTGCGCTTTCGTCCCCAGATCTTTTTTGATTTTGCGAACTATCTCCAGTCGAAATCAAAAGTCAGAGTTCGAGATAGATGCGATACTGGGCTAGTACGCTCTGGCAGCAGACTGGGAAGCAGCTAAAACCTGAGTCAACTCTATTTTTTTAGGTCCCATCGACCTAAGGGATTATCCATTCGCACGAATTGAAGATCGAAGCCTTGCGCAATCAGTAAGACGGCGTCTCAGTTCCCACCCACAATTCGACTCTATTACCTGATGCCTTACGAGCCCTCTTTCGTTCTATCCGACCAGCTTTTTATCTCAGTCCACCAATTCAAATAATGAATCCCTTAGATGACGCTAATATAAGAATTTTGGAAACCATTTCTTTTTCAAGGGCTGAGGAATCGCCTAAAAGAAGAGTTTCAAGAAGCTATAGTGTCTAACTAGAAAGTCAAGCAGGAATAGATTCAAAGAGAATCTTCTTCCATCTAGAGGATCGTTTATTCAGGGCCTTATATACAAAGGATACTTCTCTTGATTCTCCGTAGGTTTTTCCCCCTTTGTTTCTGTCTTTCTCAACATCATAGTATATTCTTGAAGGAAGTTTATGATATTGAAATGTTGGATGCTATCTTTCAAATTGGAGGCCTTCAAGGCCCCAGGACCAGATGGATACTAGGCGGTGCTTTTTCAGAATTGCTGGGATTTGGTGAATAATGTAATGATCTTTGTAGTTTTGTGAGTTTTCCAAACGGGCCTGAGGGAGTTAATGATAGATTGATTCCCCTTGTTCCTAAGGGCGGGCGTAGAGAGGAAGAGGAGGTCGACTGATCGGCATAGGACTGAAGTCCATGAGTTGGATGCCCCGCCGCCTGTGAGGACTGCCTTCAATCAAAAGGAGATGAGAGATAAGCGACTCCTCAGGATTCACCATATTGGATGAATGCCCGGGAATGGGAAGGGGGACATAGCGAGTAGTTTCAGTGGAAGCAGCAGCGAAACCAACCGGGAACCAGATACCAGTAAGAGCAACCGCATGTGGAAGGCCAATAAAAGGACCAGGGGAAGGACATGAAGAAAAGGTAGTTGCCTTAAGACAACTAGAGTTCTTTTGTGATGGTACTTTAGGGAAGTAGCTAGCTTGGTTAGTACAAGAAAGATAGAAGTAGTAGAGTGGTGATAACATGCTATACATCCTACACGTAGCTCGGCAGGCTCGGATGAGGGCATTGAATAGTTAGCATTACTCATTTGAAAGTCTCCCATTGAGAAAAAATAGATATATATAGGAGGCGGCTTTTTTCTTTCACAATAAGACCTGGACGATTATCCAATTCTCCTTTTAAGAGACAAGCAAGGACGGGAAGCTACAGAATAGCTATGTTGAATAGGTATCCAAGAGATTTAGGGAAAAGGGCCTTGTCGCCACAAAAGATAGCGTTATTCCGATGGGGCGGTTAAAGATAGGGCAGTAGGGGAGCGAAAGGTTAGACTCGAGCTTGAACAACTGCTTTGAATGATCTTGATGCAAGTCGTGCAGGGGCGCCAATGCTTCAAGATGTTCGTTCCACCCGTGCCCCATCCCCCGGGTTTTCCTTCTTATAGGGACGCAATCTTGAGCAGCCTTTCATTGAAAAATGAATTTACAATGGCAAATAACTCTTGCCATCCACATATGGGACTTCAACGATATTTGACGAGGGAGAGGTCTCTTGCTGGGATGATGGCCGGCCCTAGGGGCCTTGTTGGACTTTAGTGACCAAAGAACCTCCAACATTTCCAAGTCAGTAATGGGAGCTATCATAGCAATACGCTGCAAGTCACTGAGTTTTCGAGTAAGCAAGCCCTCAACACGACCAGAACCTAAATAGGGGGGAAGAGTGTGGTGACCCCAAGAGGGATTGATAGAAGTGGATAAAGGAGGACAACATGATGACCAGATCAGTGGTCACTGAACCATCAGGCAATGTTAAGCTGGAAATTCTACTACGATTCCTGGAAGAGTTCACTGATTTAAAGAAAAAAAGAGGTTGGTGAACCATCCCGCATTTCCGTTACGTCAGCATCCGTTCCTGAGTTTGCCGGGTGTAGGATGGCTTCTTGACTAAGCCCCGTTAGCGTAGTTTAGTTCCGAATCAGTGAAAGTCGAGGCGAAAGCAGCCTGTTCAGTTCAGTCCGCATCCGTGGTTGGCTAGGAGTCAGTCAGAGCGGGAAAGCCAGAGCTGGCTGGGGGTAGGTGGGCCACTGTTATCATTGCTAGCGTAGGCTTCACCCATACAGATAGAGGCGCGTTAGCCCGGATAAGCTGCACCAGTGAAAGCATATGCGGAAGACTACACTAAGGAAAGGCCAGTTCCAGCATATCCGGACAGGGAGCTACTTTCAGCCTCTGTTGGAACAACCCGCCTAGTGGAATAGTGTAATGCTTAATAGAACATAACCGCTCAAGCATCTCAATGGTAAGCCCTTTCTTCTATAGCCTACCTAGCCCTACCCGAACTATTGAATTAAGTCAGCGAGCAGGCGTGCGAATCCCCTTAGTCAATTAATCAGCCAGTAGGCGAGGAATCGAATTCGATAGGGATTGAATACGGTGTTTCTTTCTTTTCTTCTGTCTGTTAGCCGTAGCTTGCAAGGCTTCCTGTGGGTTCAGTGGAGGCAGCATCCGTACGGCCACTTGGTTCAGCCTGACTTCCTTCCGTGGTTAGGGCAGGGGGGAAGAGGAATACGTGGAGAGTGCAACCGCTCGTTCTGAGCGAAAGAAGGCATAAAGGAGTGTAGAGGTCTTTATCAAGTGGTGTTCTGGTTGGCTACACCAATGGGAATTCTGAGGTCTCCCGAATCAACAGGGAACCATTTCAGCCAGCACCAAAGGAAGATAGAGTATGGTAGAAGCTTGATCGCTTGTTCCTCTCGCTCTTTCTTCGGTGCTACCTTTACCTTCCTGGCGCTCCTTCGGTAAGGGCGCTTGAGAGAACCATGTCGAGGTTACTAAATGGTTCTCTTCGCCGCTTGGCACCTCCCTCAAGGGTCTGACCTAGTTTGCCTGTGACCGGCGGAATACCGGAAGAAACTCGCGATAAGAAGGAAGGAGCGGACCATTAAAGCGCTCAAAGTAGTCCAAATCGGACCCACAGCTTATTGTTCACGTCCCACGCACTCGAGATTCTTTCTTTCGGAATCTTATCGTCTTCATTCTTTCCCTGGCCCTCTACATTCTCACCCTAATTGGTCAGTGAGGACGTATGCCAACAAGAGGAGTCATGCGAGAAGAAGACTCAAGCACACGCGCTACAACCAAGACGCCCTTCTCTGTCGAATGAATCTTCAAATCAGTTAGCTTGAACGGGGAGTTTGCCCTTCGCTCGCCTAAGATCGTTGGTTCTTAGCCACTAGGTTCGTAATCAAAAGATTGAAATGGAGATGGAGGGGAAAGCATTAGTCGGGTAGTTGCTGCCGGAGAAAGGAGTTTACCTGGAAGTGAAGCAATTGGCCAGGTATTTACGGGCCTCTTGGGTACAGGTTGAAGGAAAGCTGATGGTTCTGCACCTACATTCGTGGGTTCAGGCTGCCTATTAGTCATAACAAGTGGGTCTCCCAGCTTTCAAAGGATAGCTTTGGAAGAGAATGCATTGGGAATGGTGATGCCGGAAGATATGGACTTGGAAAGTGGGCTCACCAGCAGAGGAAAGCTTATCTGGTTGAGTCGATCCCAGAGAATGGATTAGTTGAGAGCTTGGTGGAGGTTCCCCAGAGTTTACTCTACCTACCATCACCCTTCGGGCCTATTATGGTTGTCTTTCCCAACCTTAGGGTCTTTATCAGAACGTCCCCATCGAGCTAGAGGGCAAGATGGTATTGTGATTGATATCGAAGTTGTTGATTTGACTACCACATTCTACTCGGACGCAGTTACATGTACGCCATGAAGGCAGTTTCCTCCAACGTCTTCCGTACTATGATGTTCCCTCATGCCGGGAAGGAAGAATGAAATGAGATGTTTGGCAGGAATCCCTTAAAGAAAGAATAGGAAAGGAGCCTCTCCTGCCACACTTAAGGCAATCAACTGCATTCAAGTCACCGCTAGGACCAGGAGAGATGAAGCACTTCGTGATTTCCCGGGAGGGCCAGCATGTTATGAAAACGGGATGCGTAACTGGATGTGGTGGGCGATCCATTTTTGTTCTAGATGTTTCCCACTTGCTAGGTTCCGCCCGTGCCTTTTATATAATTGGGAGTACGCATGTTGTTATAGTAGGATTAACGATCGTGGGTCCATGGCTTTTCGCTGCCCAACTCCAGCTCGAAATCACTTCAATCGGATCGGGAAATGGACAATAATAGAAGGAAGCGGGGGAGCTAAATATTGCAGTTTACATCCCTCTTCGGCACGCACAGTAGTATGCTACGATTCCAACCAGAGTCTCCCAGCTTGCCGCCGTTGATCCAGCTTATCTAGTTGGTGGAGTTGGACCAGTAGCTGTAGCGGGGTCAGTAGTCTCATTTCCAGATACAGATCGTGATCCAGATCCCGTTGCAGAGCTAGAAGTAGATCCTGTCGATTCGGTTGGTTCAGGAGATGCAGTCGATGGAGCAGGAGATTTCAATGAAGCAGATGTTTAAGCACCATAGGCAAAAGTCTGTGGTCAGTAAATGGGCTATGTCTTTATACAAAGGAGAGTGGTGATAACATGCTATGATATAGATTTCTTCCTCTGCTCCCGGATTCTCTTCTCCATCAGTCTGTATTGCTTTCCACAGCTTGTATATTAGTTTCAGCCATCCGTTTTTCCAGCCCTTTATTCACTTTGTGAGTTTTTTCACCATATAATATTCTTGGATCTTGGTGATCCACTTCCCTCACCTGCCATCTGCTTCAAGTTGACATAGCATATCCTTGATTGAAATGTGAGGCACAAAAGTAGTGATTTGGGCCTGCAAAATGTATTCTTTGAAGGACTTCAGGGCTTTGACCAAGGCGTAGGCCTACTTCTCCATAATGGTCTAATCCTGCTCTGCATATCGAAGGGACTTGATGATAAAGGCAATGCTCATAGCCTTCATAATTTTGTTGTAGGAGGATTGCAGCTATGGTGTGCTCAAACGAAAAGGGAAATCTCCTCTCCCTTATGGTCTGATGAAACGGGATAGGGCTGGATACCGAACGTTGGGCTCATTGAATCATAAGCGATCTCGTAGATTTGCCTGGTAAGTATGGGTCTATGAACCTGGAGTGGTGGTTTGGGAGAGGGTATCCTCTCAATCCATACCTCAAAGGTCGGATTATAGACACCCTTCGAAATGAGCTTAGACCGAAACAACTAAAATGAGTGCCAGATCCGCTCCTTTTCGAAGGTGGTATAGAAATGCTTGAGCGAACATTAATCCGTAATTGGGTTAATCAATGGCTTAAGTATGTATTCTGGTACCATACTATCATATTCAATTTCATGATGATACACCCTTGGAAGACTTCTTTGAAGGCCCGGTCGTTGAAACCTCTTGGCTTCTTCTCAACCAAATGATATTAAGAAGTTTGGTCTGCTTTGGAAGTGTTTCGACATCGTGGCCAAAAGAGGGCTAGGTTGGCGTCCGCCTATTCTGACAGACGCTCTTATTGCTTTCCCTGGTTGGATCTTCGGAGGGTAGAGAATTTATGATGGCTCCTGTCGAGCTGATAAC